TCTTAATAGCAGTATCTATTCGAAACGAATTCTCTAGCATTTGACTCCTTATCACCGAAGAGTTTAGTCGTACACTTGAAAGATAGCCCAGAAAATAGAAGGGATGATTATATAATTGCTTTATATGGATCCTGGCCGGTTGAGACCACAAGTCAAAATGACATTGCCAAAAGTTGACAAGGTGAGATTTCCATTTCTTTATCAGAAGACGAGCCCCCCTTGAAGCCAGAATCGATTTTCCTTGATATCTGACATAATGCATAAAAGGGTCTTTGAACAACCATAGGGTTTTCTGAAAATCGTTACAAAGCACTACTACAAGATATTCTATTTTTGCATAGAAATGTGTTCGCTCAAGAAAGGATCCAAAAGATTTTGATCGTAAATGAAAGGGTTGTTTACGGAGAAAAATGAATATGAATTCACATTCATATACATAAGAATTAGAGAGGAACAAGAAGAATCTTTGATTCTCTTTTGAAAAAAGGGAAATGGAATTTTTTGGAGTAATGAGACTATTTGAATTCCAATACTCGTAGAGAGAGAATCGCAATAAATGCAACGAAGGAGTATCTTGTATCCAAGAGTGAAGGGTTTGAACCAAGATTTCCAGATGGATGGGGTGGGGTATTAGTATATCTGACACATGATTTAAATGTGATAACTTGTCCTCGAAAAAGGGAAATATTGAATGAATAGATCGTAAATTATGAGATTTTGCTATTTCTTTTTCTTCTAGGGAAGATACCAATCGCAGCGAGAATGGAATTTCCACAACGACTGCAAAACCCTCCGATATCATTTGAGAATCAAAATGATTGTTGTGCCCAACGAAGCGATTTTGATTAGAATCATTAACCGAAATAATCAAACGATTCTGTTGATGCATTCGAGTAATTAAACGTTTCACAATTAGTGAACTGGATTTATTGTCATGATCCAAATTTTCCACCGGTTCATAAAGAATCGATCCATTTAAAGCATGACCATGAGCAAGCGCGTAGATATATTCCTGAAATAGAAACGGATATAGGAAGTATTGTTGCCGAAATCCATCCATTTCTAAATATCCTTGTAGTTCCTCCATTTCCATTTGAAATTACACTTGAACCAAATGGGGGATTTCTTGAGTTATCAAATAATACATAGTACGATACGGTCAGAACAAGGTATATAGTAAGAAAAGAATAGATACCCCGGAGCCAGAAAGGACAATCAACGGATCCTATTTCCATCCAATTTATTTATGTTCGTTATAGTTACAAGAGATGGTTAGAAATCCTTTATTTTTACAACCCGATCACTCTTTTGACTTTGGAATAATGAATTTTGATCAGTATACCGTTTCTTCTACACATTCGTCTCCACTACATAATAGAGAACATAATAGAGAATAGTTAGGATTCATGAAAAAAAAGGAATTGATGATCCACTCACAAGAGAACCCTTTCCCACATCAGGCACTAATATATTTTTAACGTCTAATTAGATCGGGTAATCATTCGAATTAAGAACAAACAGAAGCTCGTTGCTTTTGGTTTCCCTATAATTGGAGCTATAGGGCTCTATCCATTTATTCACTCGACCCAACTTGAGTTGATTTGACCCCTTTCCAAGAAAAGAATCAAAACAAGATTTTGCATCGATCCGTTAAGGATGAAGTATTCTAAGAGTTCTCCATTGATACGACATGCTGTTTTTTCCTTTCATTCCCTTTCAGGATCAGTCGTGGTCTTACAAACTCTACCAATGGTATGGACGAATCCGTTGCTTCATCAAAATGTGTAAAAGACCATAGCCGCACTTAAAAGCCGAGTACTCTACCGTTGAGTTAGCAACCCATATAAATAGGGTGTGTAGATACGATCGGAATAAAAAATAAATAAAGAGATTCGATTGCCCGACCTCGTCAAAACATTGAACTAGCAACAGATCAAAAAGAAAGATTTGATGATCAATTGTGAACATAAAAATGAACAGAGATCAGATGAAAATACAACAGATTCTGGGATAAATTATAGAGAAAATCTAAATAGATGTAAAAATTGATAGACTGCCCATACTCTATTTTTTTTTTTTCATTATATTAACTAAGATACTTCTTGATGTCACAACGAAATTGACGAACCCATCGTTTGAGTGAAATAAAGAAACAAACTTATGAAATGTGGATAAATAGATCTATTTATCCACGATCGAATTATATTTGTTCGATACACCATTGTCAATATGAATTGAATGTTGAGAAAACCAATTCAATAAATAAAACAAGGACTTGTGTTGGAGTGACACTACAACATAGATAAGGGATGAAGTATGAGTGGGGAAATAAATAAGGAATTCCGGTAGGAAAAAATGTCGGGTTTATTCAATATTTATTCAATAGAGGTATAATAAGCAAGATTGACCTTTTGTTTGTTGGTGGAGTCCCAACGAAAACCATCTGATTGATGGTAATCCCATAATTTCCCAGTTATTTCATCTATTCACTCAATCTTTTTTCTATCTGTCTCATATCAAGAGAAGATATTTTTTTTTTATAGTTCTATGATACGGGGCCGTGTGAGAGCAACAATGAATAGAGAATAGAGAAAAAAAAATAAGGAATGGTGGAGAAACAATTAGACAAAGCTAGATACTGGGCACCCCCCCCCCTTTTTTTTTATTTCATTAATTTCATTTGATTAATTCGAAATTCCTTAAATACCTCCGCCTTCTTTGAAATATCATGAACAGTTCCTGTAGGTTGAGCGCCTTTTTCAAGGAAATATAGAATAGCGGAAACATTTGAATAAGTTTGGTTCTTTATCGGATCGTAAAAACCCACTTTACGAAGATCTCTTCCCTCTCTTCGGGATCGAACATCAATTGCAACGATTCGATAGATGACTCATTGGGATAGACATAAATGAACAACCCCCCCTAGAAACGTATAAGAGGTTTTCTCCTCGTACGGCTCGAAAAAGAATGATTCGAATTTATGTATTGTAGTGGCAAATAGGTCCACAAAATCATCAATTAGACTATGATTTGAGTCATTTTTTTTTTTGTTCTTCCTTCCTGAAAAAAAAAAAAAAAGAAATCTCATTCGTACTCATAACTCAAGTTGGGTAATTCTCAAAGAGCTCGAAGGGAAATCCTTAGACATTTATTGAGCCGTCTCTAACCTCTTTTGTTTGTCTCGCCTAGAGTCGATTTTATTTCTTCCCCATTCTGATCTAGTTGTTGAGACAATTGAAAACGGTATTTCCTTGTTCCGGTATCCTTTATTTTATCTTTGCTTTGAATCCTTGGGTTTAGACATTACTTCGGTGATCCTTAATTGTTTCAAAATGGTAGCAACATACCTTTTGTTATTTCGTTCTATGGAAACGATTGATTCCCCTGTGATACACTTTTGATCGGAATTGGTAAAACTATTTCGACAAATTCATTTTACTTTTTTTTTTTTTTACTTGTTCGAACTTGATCCTTTCAATTTCTATACCGAAGATATACTTACGAAGTTGTTCCAACTTATTGATTGGCATTAACCCTAGATCCTTCTCTCTGCTAAATGAACCAATTCTTTATGCTCGAGCTCCATCATGTGCTATATTATAATTATATTATTTTATTACAACCCCAAAATTAGGGTCCTAGTGGAATAGAACAAACTATGTCGAGCCGAGAGCATCTTCTTTGATATATAAAATGGTGGGTACAAGAATCCACAGCCAATAATGTCCTTCAAGTCGCACGTTGCTTTCTACCACATCGTTTCAAACGAAGTTTTACCATAACATTCCTCTAATTTTGGACCGGTATGGAATTGATTCAATATGGAATCATGAATAGTCATTGGTTCAATCGGTATATAGTATATGAAGTCCTCCATACTTTCATTTTCATATATGGATCTGGAGAAGTCTCAGCAAGAATATAATTTAACCCCATATTTTATTAGAAGAATGAAACACATTTATAAAAAACACGAAGAAATGCGTTGCTTAACACTTCTTTACATCTTCAACAGATTGTTAGGGATGATGAATCATGAAAGATCCAATTCTTTCTCAAACAACTAAAACTAAAGAAGGGTCTTTAATTAGATTACCGATACCGGAACAGAATGAGTCATTAACCAAATAAGCTATTCCAATGACCGGGAAAGATCGCAAGTGACTCGATAGGATAGATTCACCGATGTCACACTTCTTCGAGTAGAAAGAATTTATAAGGAATCATAAAAAACAATTTCAAGAATTTCCTACTTCGACATCATTACTGGAAATAAGTTTTCCAGTAAAGACTGAATTGAATCTCTAAATCCATCAACAAGTCGGTACAACGAGGATCTAAAAATGTTTAGCAGATATCTGATTAATTAAATCAGACGCGAATTTGATCATCATAAGAGACCTCTATGTTTCCTTTCCGATTGAATCATCAATAATTTAAACCAGATAAATGGGTCAAGAAACAAATCCAATTGTTTTGTTTTCTTGGGGATGGATAGAAGGGGCTCATGAAAGAAAAGATTAAGGTCGGTATTCTTTCATCTGATTGATAAAATCAGACTCCTACGATTCTGATTTTATCGTATTCATCAGATACACCAAAAAAGTGTTACCGGGGGTAATCGTGGGTATTTAAGGGATCGCAGACCTTTTTCGCCAAAACTGAAACACCGGTGTCACTGATCACTGAAATAGAACAATAACAATACATATAGGCATGGTTCACTTTCTACAGATTTTTCCTTACTTCAGATTCAGGAATCTTTCCATAAAGTAAAGTGAATGTATGAATCTCCCCCCTCCCCCAATTGATCGCTACATTGATTTCCAATTATTCATTGGAGCCAAATCAAATACAAAATAAAAGAAATTAGGTCCAAAGAAAATAATCTGTTCCGTATTGAATTTTCTTGTTTGTTAATAAGATCCGGATGACAAGGGTCTTGAAATTGATACCTTCCTTTCCTTTGCGGATTAACTCATATCGACACGAATTCCATGGGGATCATGAATCATACCCAAAGCCAATTTAAAAGGATCTTCTTAGGGGATGCTATCCTGTCTTGTATAAGTACAAAGCAAAATGGGTTCATATCAATTCGTTGTTACTATTTTGTTTGATTTTGTCCCACCCCAGTCTCAGGAGCTTTAATTCCAGCGATGGAATTAATACCAAGAACCCCCCCGTTTTTTAGGATTCAGGATCCACATAGAATTAGTCATTTTGTCTACCCTATCTTTATTTATATTTACTTTAGGGAAGGTAGAGACTTCTCTTTTATTTCGCATTTCGACTCAGAATGCATCATGTGAGAATCCAAATATCATAGATATGGGGCATAAAGTTTATCCAAATGACTAACTAACCTTCAATATGAATATGGGCGAGGGGGCGAACATACGCTGAATGGTCCACCCAGTTTTTTTTTTGAATTTCACTTTGATCTTTGTTCCCATCCTACCTATATCAAAAAAGATATTTATTTCCGTCCACATGTCATTGATACTCGATCCGTTTGTTTGTGAGAAAGAAAATCGAAAGGGAAGATATGATTCTATAGAAGAATCATTAGAAATCACAAAGAAAGATTGGATCACATTGTATCCAACATTACACCCTTAAACAGAAGATTGTTAAAAAGAACAATCTTTGTTATGATAGAATTGGTCTGGGACGGAAGGATTCGAACCTCCGAGTAACGGGACCAAAACCCGTTGCCTTACCACTTGGCCACGCCCCATTTTTATTTCTATTCGACACCAATAAACACTAATATCGGTATTGGTTGTTCGTCAATTCCAGCCCCAATATATATTGAATTGGTTGTTGCTATGATTCTACACATGTAGATGTAGAATCAAAATGAATTTATTGATCATTACATATAATTCAATTAAGATATTGTATGTAAGGTATGATTCCTTCTATTCTCATTTGAGAATTGAAGGATTTTTGATTGAGGGAGTTCAAAGAAAAAGAAAGATTTTGCGGCCTACTTTCCCTTCTTTCTTCATTTTCCCCTTATATCAATAACCCAATAATAATGAAATTTTCTCCAAGAACAAAATGTTTGTTATGCTTAATATCCTTAGTTTGATCTGTCTTAATTCTGCCCCTCATTCGAGTAGCTTTTTCTTCGCCAAATTGCCCGAAGCTTATGCTTTTTTCAATCCAATCGTAGATGTTATGCCAGTCATACCTGTGCTCTTTTTTCTCTTAGCCCTTGTTTGGCAAGCTGCTGTAAGTTTTCGATGAGATCTTTAATACTGTCTTAGAAACATTCATGATTTATTCGATAAAAAAAAGAATTCTATTCTTAAGAATTGATAAGATCAGATAATGAACCCTCGACTCAAACATGGAAATTCTTTTGGATAACCGAGATGAATCGGAATCACCTCATTTCTTCATTCCTTCTGGGGGTCGAAGACCCTATGTATGGTCCCTACAATACCTAATTGTAGGTATGAGAGATCTTTTTGTTAACGAAAGAATCAGAATCTTATTACAAATTCATTCCTGCAAATTCCTTATGTTTTCTAGAAACCGCTTCTTTTCTTGGTGTCAAAACGGAATATGCGGTACAAAAATGGAGAATCTATTCCCCTATTTCCCCCAAAATGATCTTGGAGATTGTGTAATGCTTACTCTCAAACTCTTCGTTTACACAGTAGTGATATTCTTTGTTTCTCTCTTCATCTTCGGATTCCTATCTAATGATCCAGGACGTAATCCTGGACGTGATGAATAAAAAAATCAGGGGCTTTTCCTTGCTCGATTTCTGAATTTTCTTAGGATTTTCTTTCTCCATTCCATACATTTAACTATGAGAAAGGGGTTTAGAGATTTTTTCGAATTCGAAAGGGAAATATCAAGTGATCAGAAGAAACGGAGAGAGGGGGATTCGAACCCTCGGTACAAATAATTCGTACAACGGATTAGCAATCCGCCGCTTTAGTCCACTCAGCCATCTCTCCCAATTTTAAAAGGATAATTCCTATGTGACGCGTGAAGTAAAGGTTGATAAAAGTTTTTCCTTATCTTTCTTTATTCTATAAATATAGACGAATTTGATCAATCATCAATTCCCTTTAGATAATGATTCGAAACAGATATCTCCAATAGAAAGAAAAGAGTACCTCTTTGATTTCGTCCGAAAGGTTCTTTCTTTTATTCCCCCGGCCTGGCCAGTACCTAGCCAGGCCATTCCTTGTTCCAATGAATCATAGATCAAATGATTTATTTGATTTGAAAACGAAAATGCTTGTTATTGAAGCAGCAACAAGGCTATTCCTATGATAGGAGTGTCATTTCTTATTATGTTTTTCCTTTTCTCGATTTACTTAAATGGAATAAAAAAAACATATTTTTTTCTATTATAACAGAACTCATATATTTCTTCAAAGAACATGTTTGAACCTGAACCCTTGAGTCCACAACCAAAACAATAGGATTTTTCACTCGATCCAATCGACCCGAATTCATAAGATTTGGCAGTTG